TGTTCACCTTTGGAAACTTAGCTACTTAAGTACTACTCAATACTGAAGTACCAAAGGCGAACGGGGCTCCCAGGCCGGGACGTCTAGCAGAATGCTTGGCCTCCTGCGCTGGAAGCGACGCCCGAAGGGTGAGCTTCTGGCGGTTAGCTTCTAGCACTAGATAATAGGCATTAGGCATTCTGAGCTAGAAGGAGGCAAGCAAATGAAGGGAGGCATTACGGGCCGACTACAAGAAGCAAAGCTTCGTAGACTCGACAAGTCGCTTATAGAATGCCGACTACTAAGTGAAGACCTTCCACAACATAAGGGAAGGGGGGAGGGAAGCGAAACTTAGCGAGCTTTATAAGGCCGACCACTACATAAGCCGCTGGCGGAGAAAGCTCTTCGAGCTTCCCTTCATTCGTTGCTAAGCCAAGGTCCCAGGTCTCCGAGTCAGCCCGCGCTTTTTCGAAGAATCCTGCACCCATGGGCATACGGCCTGGCAGGCCTTCCCTTTCCGCCGGAGCTTCATGGGCGTTGCCCCGTTCCCCAATCAGATGTTTGGATGTGAGCTATACTCCGCGAGGAGCCAAACGGGCGTATGGCCTTGCCTTGCCATTTGACCTCTCTTCCCGTGTGACTAGGAATGCTCAGTGACAACCTCTCAATTGTCACCGCCTGGCCTCTCTTGCTACCACGGTAGCACCTAGTGTGGTCAGCACCAATCGTGTTCGGGCAACGAAGCTTACACTCATTCACATTGGTTCATCCTGCTATGCCCTGGGCCTTTTGCTCTTTAACGTAAAAGGTGGCCGGCCATTCGTCAAGGCCCAGGAATCCGCTGGACATCTCAGCGGCGGGATTGGATACCCGCATCCGATCGAAGTTCCATTTTAGTGCCCCCCTAACATAAAGGGGAGCTCTTTCTAGGTGGGTCGCTTCGCGCAAGACATTGCTTAGGACCAACGGGTCACACGACAGGTGCACGATCGACTTTGCACGTTCCATCCTTCGGCCCTTCGCCTATCGGCTTGGCAGGCAAGCTACCTTGATCCGTCTTCGGCTTCGATTCGTTATGCTCAGCAGCTCCAACAAGCCCGTCAGTCTCTTGCCGCCTAAAACTCTGCCAAGAAAGCGCTGCTTTACGTTTGATCCTATGTGCCCAGAGAATGCTATGCGTTCTCCACTTTCGGATCTCGCAAAGAGAGAACGTGTTTTTTCCTCTGACTTTATCTCTCATTCGCGGAGCGAAGAAAGCGGGCTTTGCCCCAGCTACCGCTATCCTTGGGAAACCAAAAGAGCTACCGAAGGAAAGGGGTGCAGTCTCTCCCTTGGCCTTTGGAGAGGAGAGGGCAGAGAAGAAAGCGCCCTTCGCGCAAGTTTTTTTGCTTCCTGCGCCCTTACTAGTAAAGGGGTTTATCCAAGGAGGCATTCTGGTGGGAAGGCCGACCACTACATAAGCCGCCATCAGTCCAGGAGAGAAGGAAGCTACCTTTCTTTGATCCACCTTCCCGGGCAGGGAAGAGAACGAAAATGGACCGCGGATGGTGGTCGTGGTAGGTTCGAGGATCTTACGCGGTGGAGCGAACTCTTCTATCGTGTTGCATTTCCTCTGGCGGCCTAGCTGCACCCCCTCGATCCATCGTACTGGAGCGATTCGAGAAGAACGATTAGGGTCATATTCTATCCTTTCTACAATGCCCATAGACGAAGTGCTTCGTTTCAGATCAATTCTTCGCTGCAATCGCTTCGATCCACCCCCTCGGTGAAAAACCGTAATACGCCCTGAGGAATTCCTACCAGCAGACTTCCCTGTACTCAAAGTGAATTGTCTAAGTGCTCTCCCCTCTTGGCTTTGTCTCATTGTCTATCTCGTAATCATTCGATTCCGTCCTACTCCTACTCCTCTTTCATCGTCGTTGGTCCTTTTGACATAACATTCTCGGCCGCCTCCGGTCCGGTAGGTCGGTCGCCCTGTAGTCAGTGACTAGCTCCGCTATGGGGCTACGTGTATACCGCCACGTCGAGACTCTCTTTCGAAAGTGAGATCACCACCGGCTTGTTGAAGAGGGAAAGATCACTCCTAAATGCAGCCGTGATCTTATATACGATACCACCAGACGCACCTTGGTACTTCCATCCGCCAATCAAGGCTAGTGGAGCGAAGGGATTTCTCGTTGCACTCACCCCTACGCGAGCCTTATTGAAAAGGCCCCACCTATAGATAGGGCGTTAGCGCTTTACTAATAAAATAATAAGAATAATAAGAAAGGGGCAAGTCGGGTGGGACAACTTAGCGGACTCCCCCGACCATGAATTAGGGCTTTGTCCAGACATATGTGGGCAACACTGGGAGGAAAAGGACTCCTGTTCAGAACCAAGCTAACTTGGGAGCACAGACAACTGTTCCGGGGGCACGCCTCCTAATGCACAAGCATAAATGAATGTACAAGAGAAGAGCAGCCTGCCTTTGTGAATCAAAAGCCTAAGGCTACACCGACGGGGAACTAACAAGCCCTTAGGCCGGGGACCGCTGAAAGATCATCTGATCTCTCTTCCTTTGACTTCCTCCCTTCATTAAGGAGTCTATTTCTAGTCAGGCCCCCAACAGGGTAAATGCCATGCAGCCGAGCAGGCACCGAAATGCCCACTCGCTCAAAAATGGCTTTTTTCTCTTACAGGTGTTCTGACTCGAAACTGATTCGATTTGACGGTTCTCAAAAGCGGAAAGTGGAATCTGAGCTCGATTATCGTAAGTGATGTTCCAAATCACGGATGCTATGCGAAGCGAACCAAGTTGAAGACAGTATGCACCGTCTGCACTACCCGACTGAGATCGGGTGACGGTTACTGCCCTTGAAAAACTCTAGATTCCCGGAACCAAGCTTCCCTGTTCTACACCTTATACCAAAGCGCGGGGGTAAGTACTTCAGGTGATTGATGTAGCTAAGTTAGGTTGGAATGAACAGACCTTAGCGTCACCTGTCTGAACGCACTGCGGGGACAAGGAAAAAGAGAGAGCTGGTTGACGGCATGGGACTGCTGGATTGGGACTACTTGAAAGGATGGCCCACCTTAGGACGATAGCAGTAGATGTAACAGAACTTGCAGGGGCTTATCTTATGACTGCAGAAGGAGAGGAAAAGTCCCCATCTCCCCTACTCGTACTGAAGTATGAAAGTTCGTGCTATTCTTCGCGACATCGACTGCAGGACATCCGAGGAACGAGTCTAGTTGTAGAAGCGATTTACTATCATTCCTTTTTATTCCTTGCCTGATTTCACTAAGGTACTAGCGGAGAGTTTCATCCCCTACTTTCACGAAGGAGATGAAGAAGACTTTGCCAGAAATTGGTTTTGATGACTTACAGTCAGCCCCCTCCAAGATGGAGGATGTGAAAGCAGATGTTCAAGACCCCCTGATGGAAGTGAACTTAGGAACACAAGAGGAACATAGGATTACACCACTCTGCTTTTTTTAGGGTGCTAAAAAGAGGATACTAAGATGCATGCGAGGATCCGCTCTCTTTTTCGGTTAGGAGAGAAGAAGAAGCTAGAATAGTTAAAAAAGTCTGAGACCGTGACCTCGTCTCTCAGTCAATCCAGTACGAACTCACTCCCAAGATTTCTGGTCTTTCCGCCCCTTTCACTCGAGAGAATGATTTTTTTAATGCCAAACCCGGAGGTTTTGTTGAGCCTCAGGTAGACGTCTGCCGATTAAGGAGGGTTTAACCGATAACTAGATCATTTCGATCATTCCAAGCGAGATTAACCAATTCTAACCTCTGCTCATTAGGGTTGAATAGTTTCTGGTTAGAGGATAAAGCAGCCTAGATAAGAAGACCCAGGAGCCCCACCCAGGTATGATAGGTATCCGAGAGGCCAATGAATGATAGCGAGAAAGCAACCCGGCAGAAGTAGATCGGAACTTTCCTCTTTGACAAAGGTAGCGTTAGCGGCGTAAGAGTAAGTAAGTAAACAGATCAGGTGTAGCGGTCAAAGACGGGTGTGTAGAGCGGTTTAGTTTACGATTCTCTTCAAAGAGCAATAGGGGGTGCCGCTGTCTTCTGGGAGCGTGGTTATTTTATACCAAAAAATAGCTACGCAAAGTCACAGGTAACGCTCTGGATGGTAATTTACGATTCCATCCCCAGAAGAACAACCTTAGATCCCTTCCACTTTAACTTCCACTTCTTGAGCTGACCCGAAAATCAAACTTCGAGCATTTCGACGATTCGTTGAATCTTATTAGGCCTCATACGTTCGGATTTTCGTGGGCTTATTTATTTTTATTAACGAGCTACCTTTTCGAGCAAAGCTCCACAAGGGGCTCCTGGGGTTACGATGCAAAGACAATCACTCTTTTAACAGCTCGGGATTTGCCTTTCAGCATGCCACTCCTTTGCCCGCTCCACTCCCTTTTCTTTCTTTTTAGAGGACTGGGCGCTCCTTCCTTCAGGAGATGCATTCCGGACATTAGGGCCTATGGAGGGACTTAGGCCATTCCCATATTATTGAAATAGGTGACTAGCCTAGGGCTACAAGCGCTACACCTTCGAGATATTCTTTAAGAGTATCGCTCCTTCTTTGCCCTTCGGGAACATCCGAACATTCTATAGTTAAGCTGCCTAACTGCCATAGCTTTCAGGTTCTACTACTGCTAGTTAGCCCCTAACAAACAGATATAGGTTTTAGAACTGTACACCACTTACCCCGGAACTTTAGGACTTTAACCTTGCCTTGGGGATATACCTTTAAGTAGTGGCACTATCTGCATTCAGACATTTATAAAGGCGGTGGGATTGATTCTTTTCAATCGTTACGTTACATTCGAGGAAAGACGAACAGAACACGCAAACACACTTAGCAGGATGCCCAGCACACACAGTCGGGCATTCAGGCTATTCAGAGAGAGATCCAGGGGCCTATTTACAATATATGATAGGGTCAGACATATGCCCTCGCCGCTCTTCAACACTTCACGAACTCTTGGATCCTCATCCACATAGGGGCACAGATTCAGGCAGCCAGACGATAAGGCTTTGGGAAAAAGACCTTCCTTTTAAAGGATCAAATCCCAAGGTATTCGACCAGGCATTCCACCAGACATTCGCGGAGACATCGATTCTCGGAGATCCATCCGCTCTTCGGGCAGATATTGATTTATTCTAAAACTCTTCCATAGTGGCTTAGCCGACCTTCTAGCTACACCTTCGAGACCGTCTTCTCTTTGAAGACTGGATCACCACCTTCTACCCTCTGGTTTACAGAAGCTTTATCGCTACCAGAGACTGAAGGAAAAAGGAAGTTATACCGGCGATTTACCAGGCCTTCAGGTGCCCATTGGACTGATTGATCATATCTTCAGGATATACCTTCTGGTGCTGCACTTGCGGACATATTCTTTAAACAAAGGGGCACTACTCTGTCGGTCGGGGGATGACCCCTCCCTTCATCGCTACACCTGCTTTACGTCTGGCTTGCTACCTTCTGGCTTCCAGGAGCTGCACCTGAAGCTGACACCCTGGAGCTGACACTTCCAGTTGACAAACAGCAGCTGAGCGAGCTACTCGAGCTACACTTTCGAACTCTTCGAAATTCTCTCATTTAGTTAGGATGCCCCTTACCTTAGCCGGACAGGCTTCTAGCTCTAGCATTGATTCCAAATCGAAATCTTGGAACAAATTCTTTTGATTGAATGATTGAAACTCATCCGAAAAACGTGATCCTCGGCGCATATCCCTCTACCTATGAGCAGTCCGAACAGGCTTTCATGGTTGGCTTACTAGGGAATCCTATACCAGTTTTTTTTACCAGAACGAAAGGCTTACACCCCTCTCTACAACCACTAATACGAGATTCTTTTGGGAATAGATCACACGATCCCACGCACTCTCACTCTCACAGGATATCTATCAAGAGGTATCTTCGGGGGAAGTACACACCTGTCGCGTTTAATGCACATCAAGACCGGTTGGCTATCTGTTGTCGCGTTTAGTGTACATTCGAGAGGAGGTTTCGCGGCAAGTGTACATTGCTCATTGCAAGGGTCTTTCAAAGCCTTGTTCAGAGCTTGAAACAACTATAAAGAGGAGAAGCTCGGTCGTAGCAGGAGGTAAGAGCAGCTTCTGTGTCTCATCTCTTTCTCCCAAGGGTTGGTTCAAAAGGCATAAGGCGGAAGAATAAAGCATCCCAAAGGACGAACGGAAGATTCAAGGCTTTCAGCCGGATCGAGCTGCATGTAGCCATTTCGGGTGGGAAACCAATACCAATAGCGATAAGACTCATTACCTCTTGAGTCCCAGTTGTTTTCCAACTAGATCAGCTGTACATTCGAGAAGGATGTTTCGAACAAAGGCTCGAGGCAGATAAATAGGTGAGGTGCTTTCCTTATCGGTGGTTGCATTCCCATCTTCTTGTAATCTCAACTCGGAGGCGGAGGGGATAGTTATATAAAAAGGTAGTTGACTCGCGTAAAGCCGGAAGACGGACGGGAAGAAGAAAGGGAGCATCAAGAGCTTGTTCCAAACCAGTGCCAAACTCAAGGACTAGGACATTGACCCAAGCTCCAGTGGTCAAACAAACCCGAAACAGGTGGACTGGATTGACTGGTTTGACCCGCTTAATATGTAAAAAAATGGACTATAGAACGGAAGATTTGTGCTGGCCAGAATCTAGCAAAGAAGACGCCCTTCTTCCTTTCTGCTTCTCTGTTATCTTTCTTTCTTTGTTTAAGCCTTGTTTTGTTGTTGGTGACGATTCTCAGAAACTAAGTTGAGGTGGCGAACGGGTGCGTCAATCCCTCATTCTCCTTGCTTTCTATTGTCCGACCCTATCCTACCCTATCTCAGGCGCGAGACACCCCTTTAGTGCCTCTCTACCTATCTTTCGGGAAAGGCTTGACTACCCTATCAACGAAATGAAAGTAGCGACCTCTCTCTCTCTTTTCTTCTTGTTGGCGCATTACGATTTCCTCTTCCAAGCCCATATCCCTAGCGAGGCTGAGGTGATCTCTACCCGAGTCTTCTGTGTTCCTTTTGTTGGAGCTACAAAGGCTTTTTTGGTGATGATCTAGATCTTTCTTGGAAAAGGAATTTGGCTTTCCCTTTCTCTTGTTGTTAAATTCAGGCTCCTAAATGAAAGGAAGTTCGCTTCTAGTAAGTTGAATATGGCTCGGTGCCTAGCACTGATCTCTCGATTGATGCTTAGCATTGATCAGTTCTCTTTCATTTATCCTATCCTTTCTGGTTCCCGGGGAATCCCCTTTTTTTGATTTGATCGTTCTCTTGAGATTTGGTTGTTGGTCATGACCTTATCTTAGGGCGAGTTCCCTCTATTGGTATCTACTTGTTGATAGGCGCTACAAATCTTCATGATCTAGGAGTTGGTATTGACTCTACCTTTCCTTTTCCACATGGAAGAGAGACCTATCCTAGCCTTGCTTAATATCCTTCTTTGCCTCGGTTGCTCCTTTATTGAACGTCATAGCCGATATGATGATAGGAAGTGGAAGTTCTACCTAGAATAAAAATTTCGAATTTGGGTCAAATTCGGCTAGCATGTCCAGATATGCTTTCGAGCCTCTGAATTCGAGGAAACTGTCTACTCGTTGAAGGTGTGCAAGAGACCCGCTGGATAGCTATTTTTTAGGTACTTTCACCTAGCCCATCTCTATCTTCCAAACATAAATAGACCTCTCTCTAGCGGCCTAACTTCTATTGGTCTGGACCGTAGTCCCACCCAGTTTCGATATGAAGTAGCGACCTGCAACTATATAAAGATACCTTGGATTACTACCATGTGGTTATATCTTGGAATTTGAAGCTCGATGATTTCCTTTCCCCGCTACTATCTTCCCCTTTTTTCCTGGTTGGCAGCAGTATTTCGAGCTAGGGATCCTACAATTTCCTATGAAGCTCCCTGACAATCCCTTCAATCCATCTTTCTTTTGGCGGGCAGCCTACATTGAGCCTGGGGACTGATCTTCCCGTTGGCTTTGCTACAGCAGTACTTACAGTGGTAGGTCAGCGGGTAGCATAGCGAAATTCCTCACCGAGATGACTGGACAACCTCTCGACCAGATCGTCCCAGCGGAGCGATTAAAAGCGTCTTTGGAGCGAATTCGAAGTAGTTAGTGCTCTAATTGAGCGAGCCGTGGATCATAAATGATGAGCGTAGCAACATTTAGCTGATCTCACACCGAACTATAAATATGTGAGTGGCTCTTTATGGAGACTTAGCCCAATGGCTACCACCAGAAGTGTGCTAAGTTAGTCACAGGGAAACCTCCAAGTTCTTTTTCACTTCCGACTCTATAAACTTGGCTTGTTTAGCGTGCCCCCCCTCTAGTTAGTGACTTCGCCCCCTTTCGAGAATCAGGAGCTACTTTAGACCAAGCCAATGCCAATCTCGCTGAAACTACAAGCCAAGGAAAGACTACCAGCTTGAGCAATTCTTGGCTAAACAAGAGAAATGGCATCTCTCCTAAGCGTTGTAAGACCGATAGCGCTTTCTAACCTGTTGGCTCGGGTTCCTTCTCTCCCTTTACTTTAAAGTGAAGACGTTAGCAAGAACAGCTGATGAAAGAAGATCGGAGTCGTGAACAGGAAAAGCGTTGACCGCTTATGCCGAAAAGACCGGATTCTCGCCATCTCAGAAGGTCAGGTCAGAGGGCAAGCAAGTTGATTTCTATTATCTTGGGTACGAAACTACGACTACGCTATGAAAAGAATCTCTCTCTTTGGCTAGCTCTTCATCTCTTTCGCTCTGAGGCCGCTAAGGTTGTAGTATCCCACGCCCTTACTAATTATTCCACATCAGGGATCGTTTCTAACTCACATTCATGAAGCAGGAAAACGACCTTTTTGACCCAACCCCGGAGAGGAGGCACTCGACTGCCGCGGTTATACAATATCTGCTGCTGCTAAGCCAAGGTGGGTGAGTCACCCAACAATTGTTGGTGGAGATGCCACACACATGATTATCTAATAGGGTCGGTGGTCTAACGGTGACTCGGAACATGTGGCCTATTAGACTGGTCTATAGGTGGAGATGGATTGGCCCATGAGTGGTATGGCAATCTATATCTCCGGCTGAGGGGGAGTGACTTCTGTCCAATCGGTGTAGCATCGGGCTCAGAGACTATGCGCTCGCAAAAGACTGAATTGGCCTGCCTGGTAGAGGTATCTTGTAAACGTGCACCGTGGTTTGAAAACCTCAAGAAAAAAAAAGGTATAGTCCACGCCCTTTGCTTTAGCACAGGGCTAGATAGGGTGGGCTCACTCACTCAAACAACTACTGTAGTAAGTAGCGCGTAATAGACTGTATTATAAACAATTACACGCAATCAACGGATGTTCATGCATTGGCCCTCGATAATGCTTCAATCGATAGTTGACGACCATCGATGTATGAAACCTAGCTCACTGCTTTAGCGCACTTCCCTCTTGGTATGACCCTTCCTTTTGAGCTTTGAAATACTTTTAACGCAGGGGAGTAGGTGATTGATATCCGACTGCCGGTGTCGGTACCTACGACTGTGGAATGATTCTTTTATGTTATTAAAAGAGGAACGAAAGTAACTCGACTGATAGGGAGAGGAACTCAAAATAAAAACTAGACTTTGTCTTGCACACTGACTGAAATCGTATAGAGATTTCCCACTGTCTGTGTCGATACCAGAAACCTACACCGCTAACGAAGGGTAAGTGATTGCCTACTTTCTATGTCCGAAGACGCTTACTGTACTCCTTCTTTTCTTCTGTCAAGGCGGGCAGGCGGTTATCAGGATGTAGTCAAGGAGGTAGGCAGCAATAAAGCTAGCAAAGACAGCTCTACCGCGAGCGAGTAGCCTTTGGCAAAGAAGCGCTAAGAGCTTACTTGTTTCTTGCACAGTCAAAGTTAGGGGAGGATGTCTAATTGGCGACTATTCCTAGTGCTAATCTAATGTAAGAAGGTAATCTGTGCAATCAGCTAATCGAGCAAGTAATCCACATAGATGCATTCCTGCCTTAGTTATTCCCCGGCATTGGCATTGAAGGCTAAGGATTTGCTGCTTTCACAAGAATTAGCCCAAAAAGGAGAAAAGCAAAACTCTTTATTTAGTGGCCCAGCTGTTTGGAGTTCCCAGTTTAAGGCCCATCTCTTCCTTGACCATGTAAGCAAAAAAGACCGACTTTCCTAAAAGTAAGTGGCACGTTCCAGGATATCCTCGTAGAAGGGAATCTGACTTGCTGCCAAAAGAACGGGGTTGGATGCGCTTCTGTCTTTAAAGGGAGTTCGCCGAGGGTGAGAAAAAGGTAGCTCTTTTCTATCTTATTAGTAGCGGTCTTTGCTGCTTGACTTCTTGACTTAGAGCGCAGATGTGACGACTGCTCTCTCTTTCCGGTTTAGCCTACCATGGGACATGGGAAGGGACGAGAGAAAGCCTTCTTCTTAATAGGATTCTGCTTTCACTGTTCACTGTTCTCAAGATATCTCCTGACTTGAGGGTGAGAACGAGAATCGAATCGATTGAATCACAAAGATCTATTCACTTATATAGAAGCAGAATCGGAAAAGGAGCGGATGGTTCATGTAGCAGTGGAAGAGTCAGTCGCCTTTTATGAAGTCTGGGCTTTCGAGATCGAATCGTAGCCAAAGTCTTTTTCCAGGAAAGATCAGCTGTTCGCTCTTCTTCAAGGAGTGAGGGAGCAAAAGAGAGTAATGACATCGTACCGTACCCCTAGAAAGGGGAATGTGATTAGCTTGCTTGAATGAATCTGCTCTTTTCAAGCTTAAGTGGGCAATTGACGTATTAAAGGAATTTATTACTTACTTGATAGAGTAAGGAAGAGAGTGGTCTTTCCGGGTCTTAAGTCTTAAAGGGCCTGACTCGAATTTCCTTCAGTTGTCACAAGAATAGCTCCAGTTGAAGAAGCTGCGATTGTTAACGTCTGTAAAGGGGCCTAAGTCTAGGTAATGCTAGGGGAACAGCAGCGCCTACTTATCAAATAAGGCTAAGACGTGGATGCACTCTAGGGCGCGAACCTTTACAAATCTTTTCATTTTCATTTCTTTTTTCTAAAAACATAAGATGATAGGCCGAAGTTAGAAATGAAAGGTTAAGTAATTGTGTGGGTTTTAGGCGAGTGGCATCGTATATAAGATAAGGACTGCTTTGAGGAACGATCTGCCCCTCTAACTATCTCAATTGAATAAGAGAAGAAAAAGAAAAGTCCCCTTCTCCCCCCCAAACCTTGTTCCGAGAAACTCCGCTCAATCAACATGGAAATTGATATCAATTCAACTACTTTTTTGGGAGTACTTTTATTGCGTGGTGACTGGTTGAATGAATAGATTGAGTAAGTGTTCATTGTTCTATTTGCGTCTAATGTTCGGCTTAGCTGAATAAGTTTTCTTGTTTTCGATTTTTTTATTAGGTAGGGTAGGTGGCTCAGTGAGCGCTCCGTATGCAAGAAGAATTGGGGGGTATCATTGTGCTTATTTCTTTTTCCCATGCTTTCCACAACCAACAAAAGCTCTCGTTTAGTTCTTCACTACTCCTACAGGCTTGACGGAGTTAAGCTGTCTGGAGGGAATCATTTTTTCGGAATCAAGAATGCCTCCACTGTTTAATTTACTAAAGATGAAGAAATTGCTCGGTAGTACTCTCGGTTTTTTTGTAGGACTTTTTTTTGTACGTTTTCTAGGAGAAGGGGGCATCGCTACAATGAGCACTCCAAAATGGATCCTTTTTCTATTTGTTCTGTTAGTGAGTCTTATCAAATTCTACTCTCAACGCAAAGACAAAGAAAAAATAAGATTTTTATTTTCGTTATTGTATTCCTAATCTATTGCTTCCTTTCTTTTTTCGCCTTTTTCTTTCGCTCTTTCCTTTTTTTATACATTTTTCCAATTGGTCAAGCATTCCACTTTTTCTCTTTTTCCCATCCTGGCTCATCAACCGGAAACGCAGATTCTTTCAGTTCGAATACTAATAGTATTTCTTCTTCAGTTTCTCATTCAGACCCCTATCCAAATCCGGGACCTTGGGATCCCCTTTATTCATATTCAGAAAATGTCCTTTCCGACACCCTCGACTTGGAACACGAACTGTATTCCCGTATCCGCTTACTCGAAAGCAGATTAATCGATCGTCTGCCTCCTCAACAACACTTGGGTGAATACGAAACCTTAGTTCGAAACAATCTAACCGAGTGTGGAAACACTCGCTACTATCGCAGTACTCTATCCAATGAGCTTTTTGCTCTCACTGTGCTAGAATACAAAGCAAAAATATACGACCAGCTTTTAAATCTCTCTCTGAGCGAACCAGAGAATCGCCTTTCCCTAATTTTTAGGGGATCCTCTTTTAATTTTAACGAGGGGTCCATACGGGAGAACCTTTTAGATTTTATTGAAGCAAAGATGGAAGCTTCCGATTTAACCCATCCAAACTCCCGACATGAGAAAATCTTAGTCAAAGAAACCCTGAGAACCTGGGCCAATCATCTACAAGAAAACGGCCCTCGCTCCCGTGTA